TGATGAATGCAACTTATAAAAATTTGTTGAATAGATAGATAGAGTGAAAAGATCATAACTATACTTAACAAAAAAATACTCAGAAAAGTCCACATACGCCGAAGATTTTTTGTTGCTGTCGGAAAAAGTAGAAGTCCAACTCCTAGTAAAATAGGTACTGGAAGTGGAATGAAAGGGATGATCCATGAATATTGATATGTATGTTCCATAAAATAAAAAACCCTTTTTATTTTATTCTTAAATTTTTTATTTCTTATTCACTGGTTTGTATATATATATATTTTTTTTTTCAAAGGGGACAATAAAAAAGCACGCGATTTCAAACCGAAATAGAAATTTTTTCGAATTAGTATAATCCTTCATAAATCTTAGAAAAGAACTATATATTCAAATCAAAAAATTAGAAGTTATTAAATAATATTACTAAGTTACTGCCAAAAAAATTATTTGTCCTTTTTTATTACTACTAAAATAAAATAAAAAAATTGTGATTTTATGCAGATACCGAAAAAGTTAATTATAATTCCGTATTACAATAATTTATATACATATATTAAGAATAGAACAAAGATTTATACAACAAAAAAATACTTAATATTAAGTATATAATAAAAACCTTTACATAAAAAAATTATTTGAGTTTGATTATTTAGAATTATTAAGGAATTAATTTTAATTTTAGTGATTGTCTTACAGTACACTAAGTGATCTATTTTTTTATTTGCAAGAAAGATTATTATAATCGATATTGTTTTTACATATGAAGGGAATAAATTTCAGAATTTTATTGATAATAAAATCTATCAGTATAGATTAATTAAATTAGCACTCTCGTACGGATTTCAAACGTTAAATAAAATAAAATTTTAATAACCCAAATTTATAAAAAAAGTAAAAAACCGTTGGGTTTTAAACTTTTGAATGTCTTTTTTGTTTTGAAAATAATATATAATATAATAAAATTTTAAAGAAAAAAACTCAATTTGGAGTACGAAAGAATAGAATAATAAATGTCTTTGACATCCAATTATACCACTGAAAAACTTTTTTTCATTTTTGAATGGCAGTTCCAAAAAAACGTACTTCTATCTCGAAAAAGCGTATTCGTAAAAAATTTTGGAAAAGGAAGGGATATTGGACATCGTTGAAAGCTTTTTCGTTAGGTAAATCACTTTCTACAGGTAATTCAAAAAGTTTTTTTGTACAACAAAATAAATAAAAAAACACTAGAATAATTAGAATTATCCTAACTTAAAAAAAAAATTTTTTAGAATACATATAAAAAAATAAATAGGAACCAAAAGAGGAAAAAAAAGACAATATATAGATAAAAAATAAATGTGAACCTTTTTTTTCCAAAAAAGGGATTTTTATTTTACCCATCACTGCCTTGATGCAATAATAAAGAAAGATCTTGTATTTCCTCGTTAAGAGGAAATACAAGATCTTTAAGCGAAATCAATAGGTTCTTCAAATTAATTAATTCTAAGTTAAAAAATTTTAACTTTATACCTTTAGGACTTATTATTTCTATGAATTGTTATATTCTTTACTTGGAATCATATTGTATTAAAAATTTATAAGGATTTTGGCGAAGTTTTAATTTTTAGAAAAAGCATTTTTTATTAATGGAACTTATAAATGCTCTTTGGGGTTGAAGCCCCAACGACTTTTAATTTATCTAATAAAAAAAGATCTTAATTGAATTAAAACTCCAAACACCTATTTAAACAAGTTTTTATTCATGAAATCAATTGTAAATTCCATTGAATTGGCTTCTTTATTTAAATTTTAATCTCGACGATTCAATAAAAACTTGTTAGTATTGTTTTGAACAAGTTGCCGCTATGGTGAAATTGGTAGACACGCTGCTCTTAGGAAGCAGTGCTATAGCATCTCGGTTCGAGTCCGAGTAGCGGCATAAGATCTTATAAAAGAGATATTATAAGTTTTATAATCAAACAAATACCCGACTTTTTTTCGAAAATCGGGTAAAACCTAGTATTAATTTATTAATTTTTAACAAAATTTTTATGATTTTTTCAATTTTAGAGCATATATTAACTCATATATCTTTTTCGGTCGTTTCAATTGTACTGACAATTTATTTTTTAACTTTATTAGTTAATTTAGATGAAATCATAGGATTTTTTGATTCATCAGATAAAGGAATCGGAATTACGTTTTGTGGTATAACAGGATTATTATTCACTCGTTGGATTTATTCAGGACACTTTCCATTAAGTAATTTATATGAATCATTAATTTTTCTTTCATGGGCTTTTTCAATTATTCATATTGTTTCCTATTTTAATAAAAAACAAAAAAATAACCTAAACGCAATAACTGCGCCAAGTGCTATTTTGATTCAGGGTTTTGCTACTTCAGGTCTTTTAAACAAAATGCCAGAGTCTTCAATATTAGTACCAGCTCTCCAGTCCCAGTGGTTAATGATGCACGTAAGTATGATGATATTAGGCTATGGCGCTCTGTTATGCGGATCATTATTATCAATAGCTCTTCTAGTCATTACATTTCGCAAAGTGAGCCCTACTTTTTGGAAAAAGAATATAAAAAAAAATAAATTATTAAATGAATTATTTTCTTTTGATGTACTTTACTACATAAATGAAAGAAATTCTATTTTACTACAACAAAACATTAATTTTAGTTTTTCTCGAAATTATTATAGGTATCAATTGATTGAACAATTAGATTTTTGGAGTTTTCGTATTATTAGTCTTGGATTTATTTTTTTAACCGTCGGCATTCTTTCAGGAGCTGTATGGGCTAATGAGACGTGGGGTTCATATTGGAATTGGGATCCAAAAGAAACTTGGGCCTTTATTACTTGGACCATATTCGCAATTTATTTACATATTAAAACAAATAGGAATGTTAGGGGTATAAATTCTGCAATTGTGGCTTCTATAGGCTTTCTTTTAATTTGGATATGCTATTTTGGCGTCAATCTTTTAGGAATAGGTTTACATAGTTATGGTTCATTTACATCGAATTAAATAAAACATTAACCAAAAAATAAAGGAATCCAAATAAAAAAGAATAGCATCTATATATAACTTAATATAAGTTAAGAAATATAATTAAGTTGTTAGTAGTAAATCATCAAGAACCTTTTGAATCAAGTAGTACAATGATTCAAAAGGTTCTCACAATACAAATACCAAAGATTTCTGATTACAATTCAATTTAAAGCCTTTTTTTCTTTCCTGAAAACTATCCATAAAAATAATTAGATAAAATGGATTCGACCTTGTCACTTGCTAATGAGAGCACAAAATCAGGATAAATCCCAATACCAATTATGGGTAGAAGAATAGAGATTGAAAGAAATAACTCTCGGGGTCCAGAATCAAAAAAAGAAAAGTTTTTGACATTAATTAACTTGTATCCATAGAACATTTGGCGTGACATAGATAATAAATATATAGGAGTTAATATCATTCCAATTGCCATTACAAAAATAATTAAAATTTTTGTAATTAAGAAATATTTTTGGCTGGTAATTATTCCAAAAAAAACGATTAATTCTGCAACAAAACCACTCATGCCCGGTAATGCAAGGGAAGCCATCGATAAGATAGTGAACATTGTAAATATCTTTGGAATGGAGATAGCCATTCCACCCATTTCATCAAGATAAACAAGCCGAATTCTATCATAACTTGTTCCTGCCAAGAAAAAAAGTGCAGCGCCAATAAATCCATGAGATATTATTTGTAAAATAGCTCCATTAAGTCCAGGGTCCGTTATAGAACCAATACCTATAATTATAAAACCCATATGAGATACAGAAGAATAGGCTATTCTCTTTTTTAAATTACGTTGACCGGGAGAGGTTGAAGCTGCATAAATTATTTGGATTGTACCGACTACCATCAACCAAGGAGAAAACATAGAATGAGCGTGAGGTAATAATTCCATATTGATTCGAACCAACCCATATGCTCCCATTTTTAATAAGATTCCAGCGAGAAGCATACAGGTACTGTAATGTGCCTCGCCGTGGGTATCGGGTAACCAAGTATGTAAAGGTATAATCGGTGATTTGACGGCAAAAGCAATAAGAAATCCAATATAAAAAAGTATTTCGAGTGTGACAGGATAGGATTGATTAGCTAATAGTTCTAAATTTAATGTTGGTTCGTTCGAACCATATAAACTTATACCTAAAACTCCTATTAATAAAAAAATAGAACTTCCTGCAGTGTATAAAATAAATTTTGTAGCTGAATACAGGCGTTTCTTTCCACCCCACATGGATAAAAGTAGATAAACGGGAATTAATTCTAATTCCCACATGATGAAAAAAAGTAAAAGATCCCGAGAAGAAAATGATCCTATTTGACCGCTGTACATTGCTAACATCAGGAAATGGAATAATCGGGAATCCCGAGTAACAGGAAAAGCCGCTAAAGTAGCTAAAGTAGTAATAAATCCCGTCAGTAAAATTGTTCCTATAGAAAGTCCATCTATTCCCATTCTCCAGTAAAAATCAAAAAAATTGATCCATTTATAATCTTCGGACAGTTGAATTAATGGATCGTCCATTTTATAATTATAACAAAAAGCGTAGGTCGTTAGAAGAAGTTCTAAGATACAAATGCATATAGTATACCATTTATTTACTTTATTTCCCCTATGCGGGAAAAATAACATTAACGAACCAGCAGATATTGGAAAAACAACAATTATTGTTAACCAAGGAAAATCATTCGTGGTAAAGACAAGATACACCAGGTCCAAAGAACGCGTACTCAAAAAAAATATATAAATAAAAAAATATAATTTAACTTTTTTGAGTACGAGTACTTGTCAATAAAAAAAATAAAATGTATTCCAAATTTATTCAAATGAGGTTTTCGGTAACGTATCAATAAGCTAGACCCATGCTTCGAGTTGTTTCATGCCATAAATAAACTCGAACGCTCAAAAAATCCGTTGGACAGGCAGATTCACATCTCTTACAACCAACACAGTCCTCGGTTCTTGGAGCGGAAGCTATTTGCTTAGCTTTACATCCATCCCAAGGTATCATTTCTAATACGTCTGTAGGGCACGCTCGGACACATTGAGTACATCCTATACAGGTATCATAAATTTTTACTGAATGTGACATAGGATCTATAGTTTTTTGAATGTCATAAATTTTCAATCTAGTAAACTTCTAACTGAATGATATATTAAAATACTAGATGAAGCGATGATTTCCTTTAATAGAATTTTTGTAATGAATTCTGGCTCAATTGATAAAAAATGGGGCTAAAATACTTTGATTTCTTAGATTTTCACAAATATAATATAGTAAGTCATAACCTATTATATATGCAAATTTAAATCTATAATTTTTTTTTATGCTACTTATTTAATAAGGTCGATTGGTTGATGCGAGTGGATTTTCTGTTACGATAAATTGCCGAAACTATAGCTAATCCAATAGCTGCTTCAGCGGCTGCAATTGCTATAACAAAAATGCAGAAAATATCCCCTTTTAGTTGGGAATTATCAAAAAAATCAGAAAATGTTACGAAATTCATATTAACTGCGTTGAGTATAAGTTCAAGACACATAAGAGCCCTAACCATATTTCGACTCGTGATCAATCCATAAAGACCAATAAAAAATAAATAGGCACTCAAAACAAGTACATGTTCGAGTATCATTCAGCAACTCCTTATCAATTTTGATTAATTTAAATATGAATAATAATTCACCGGATTCAATCAACTAGAATATAAAAAAAAAAGTACGAATAAAAACTATATTAGGTAAAATTTTTTTTTTCAAATATATATCAAATATAAAAATTTATATTTAAAATATGAAATAGTATTCAATCAAATTTAATTGAATGACCAAAAAAAATATCATAACATACACAAAGTTTTCTTTGGTCTTTACTAATTCGAACGTTTTTTATTGACGAGCCACAGAAATTGCACCTATCAAAGCAACTAAAAGAATTATTGAAATGAGTTCAAATGGAAGAAAAAAATCTGTTGATAAATGAATTCCTATTTGTTGACTATTACTTATTAAATCTTGCTCTAGAATCTGGTTTAATCTTGTAGTCCAAATAACCCCGTACCATGACGTATCGAGAATAGTAGAAATTAATGAAAAAAGAATAGTTGTACAAACCAACGAAGTAATCCCATTCCCAACGGTCCACAGATTGAAATCTGTGGAATATTCTGAATCATTCATGAACATCACGGCAAATATGATTAAAACATTTATGGCCCCCACGTAAATAAGGAGTTGTGCAGCAGCTACAAAATGAGAATTTGATAGAATATACAATAAAGATATACAAACAAGAACAAATCCTAAGGAAAAGGCTGAAAAAATTGGGTTGGGAAGTAATACCACTCCCAGACCTCCTACTAGAATACCGGATCCCAGAAAAACTAAAAGAAAATCATGTATTGGTCCAGGCAAATCCATTATATTATTAAAATAAGAAAAAATCGAAACCCTTTTCATGACCTTATTAATTTAACCGGGGTTTTTTTTTTTTATATGTTTCTAATAGAGTGAAATTAGAATCTAATGGATATGAATTTATGTAGATACAATTATTAGACAGTTTCGCTTTTTATGCTAAAGTGTATTTTCAACCTATCTATTTCAAGAAAGTAATTACGAATTTACTATAGTAAAAGACGGGGTCTTAATACTTAATATTATTATATAAATATAATACAAGTTTTTAATTAAATTCTTTATATAATTCAAAAATTTTGAATTCATTTTTTAATAAACTTAATGGGTTTACCCATTTTTTGTTTGAGGTGAATTCAAAATTGTTCGAATAGTGTAATCGTCAATTACTGACATTGGTAAACGACCCAAAGCTATTTGATTATAATTCAATTCGTGACGATCATAAGTTGAAAATTCATATTCTTCAGTCATTGACAAACAATTTGTTGGACAATATTCAACACAATTACCGCAAAAAATACAAATTCCAAAATCAATACTGTAATTAAGCAATCGTTTTTTTCGAATATTAGTTTCCAATTTCCAATCAACAACAGGCAGATCTATAGGACATACTCGAACACATACTTCACAAGCAATGCATTTATCAAATTCAAAATGGATTCGCCCGCGGAAACGTTCCGAGGTTATTAATTTTTCATAGGGATATTGAATAGTTACAGGTAAACGATTTGTGTGGGATAAGGTAATCATGAAACCTTGACCAATATACCTTGCAGCTCGTAGGGTTTGTTGACCATAATTCATGAACCCGGTTATCATAGGAAGCATATTGTAATTATCTATGAATAATTTTATCTTTGTTTCTTTCTCTTGTTTAAAACAAGTAATAAATATGTTGGATTCATTTTCAATTTAGAGTGAAAAGAGTTGGAAAGAAGTTGTTAATAATAGATTACCAAGGGAAATAGGTAAAAGAAATTTCCATCCAAGATTTAATAGTTGATCCATTCTTAGCCTAGGTAAAGTCCATCTTGTTGCGATAGAAATGAACAAGAACAAATAAGTTTTAGCTAATGTAACAAAGATACCAATTGTTGTTCCAAAAATTTGATCCCGTTCAAATAGCTCCAGAATAGATATATACGGAATAGAAATATTCCAACCGCCCAAGTATAGAACTGTTACAAATAATGAGGAAATTAATAGATTTAGATAAGAAGCAACGTAAAATAAACCAAATTTGATACCTGAATATTCAGTTTGATAACCTGCTATTAATTCTTCTTCCGCTTCTGGTAAATCAAAGGGTAACCTCTCGCATTCTGCTAGGGAAGAAATTAGAAAAATGATAAAACCTATAGGTTGACGCCACAAATTCCATCCCCAAAAACCATATTTTGATTGTGCCTCAACTATATCAACTGTACTTAAACTGTTAGATAATCCTAGTCGGCGATAACATTACTACTCTCACCGCTATTACAAAACCGTACATGAGGTCTTCGTCTCATACGGCTCCTCGGGGGCCATAAATAAATATAAGGACCAGATTAGTTAGATGGATATGATGTGTTCTAAAATAGATTAAATATAAATATATCTGGGGTCCCAAATTATACCAATGGAATTCTGTCTGCTAAAATTCTAAGAATAAAACAAAGCGCTTCGGAATTCATCTCATCCTTTACAAATTTTAATTTCTATTTGTTGAGTAATAACTTAATCCTTTAATAAAATACTCCTTGTAAAAAAAAAGGTATTTCAGCCCATCGTGGTTTTCAATTACGAAAAAGAATTAGACATCCTATTAGTTTATTATTCATGACAGAAATTCTATTTTATTTTCGAAATATATGAAAAAAAAATCCTTGTTTCGTTCCTATTCTTCTTTCTTTTTTATAAAAAAGTTGGTGGGCTTAAAAAATAAAGGATTATTTCGTTTCTGATAGTCATTAGATTTATCGGTGGATAGGAGCATACTCTGAATCGGAATCTTGGGGAGTACTGTCTGATCATTTCTACTAATTTAAAGCCCCAATTAAACTTCTTTTTTTGTTATCTTATGTTATGCATAAATATCCTTTTCAATTTGGTTAATCTCTATTACAAATTCTTTGTGTATTTTGGTGTTTCTAACCATCCACTCACTTTTACCTAATTGCCGCTCACTTTGTAATACATGGATGTTAATCTATATAACTGATAGTGAAAACGCCATATGGTTAATCTTTTTAACCCGCTTCAAGACAGGATGACTAATCAACCAACCTTGGGGTAAAGTGATTCTTACGCTTATTTATGTTTATTTCCGTTTAACCTTTGTACATAGGAAATGAGACTCAATTTTTCTTTTTACTGCTAATTTCTGAGCAGTTTTTTTCACTCATATATAACTATCAAATTCCCTTTCCTTTTATTAAGATTAACCCGAAGGATAAATATATATATTCCGGTTTTAACTTATTCGTCTAGAAGAAACGTAATAGTAAAAATGTTTATGCTTCAACGAATCGCACGTAGAGATATTGATAAAACACATAGAGTTAATGGTATTTCATAACTAATAGATTGGGCAGCAGCTCGCAGACCACCTAAAAAAGAATATTTATTATTTGATCCATATCCTGACATAAGAAGTCCAATAGGAGCAATACTTGAGATGGCAATCCATAAAAAAATACCGATATTGAGATCCGCCAAAACAAGGTGATTGCTAAAGGGAATTACTGAATAACTTAGTAAAATTGAGATAACTGCTATCGACGGTCCAATACTAAATAAAGGAGTATTTCCTCTAGCTGGACGAAGATCTTCTTTGAAAAGTAGTTTTGTCCCGTCGGCTAGGGCTTGAAGAATTCCCAACGGGCCGGCGTATTCAGGTCCAATACGTTGTTGTATCCCTGCAGATATTTCTCTTTCTAACCACACAATTACTAGTACACCTGTTATGATTCCCAATACAAGAGAAAATATAGGGACAAACAGCCATATGAGTCCATAGACCTCTTTTAAAGATTCCAATCTAACAAAAGAATTTATAGTTTGTACTTCTGTTGCATAAATTATCATTTTAACGATCAACTTCTCCCATAATTATATCTATGCTACCGAGTATCGTCATAATATCAGCCAATTTCATTCTTTTAACTAGTTCAGGAAGAATTTGCAAATTAATAAAACCCGGTGGTCTTATTTTCCATCTCCAAGGAAAACCGCTTTGATCTCCTATGAGAAAAATTCCCAACTCCCCTTTTGGAGCTTCAACTCGTACATAAAGTTCTTGTTTCGATAATTCAAAAGTAGGAGAAGGTTTTTTACTAATGAATCGATATTCAAAATCATTCCATTCTGGATTCCTTTTTCTATCAAAGCCTCTGCTTTCTAAATTCTCATAGGGACCTCCCGGAAGTCCTTCCAGAGCCTGTTGAATAATTTTTATGGATTCTGTCATTTCGCTAAGTCGTACTAAATAACGAGCTAATGAATCCCCTTGTTTTTGCCATTGAATTTCCCATTCAAATTCATCGTAAGACTCATAACGATCCACTTTACGAAGATCCCATGGTATTCCGGATGCGCGTAGCATTGGTCCGGATAAACCCCAATTTATTGCTTCTTCCCCACCAATAATCCCAACTCCTTCAACCCGTTCTAAAAAAATAGGATTTCGTGTAATCAGTTTTTGATATTCAACAACCTCGGTTAAAAAATAATCACAAAAATCCAAACATTTATCTATCCAACCATAAGGTAAATCAGCCGCTATTCCTCCAATACGAAAAAAATTATGCATCATTCTCATACCGGTGGCAGCTTCAAATAGATCATATATAAATTCTCGTTCTCTGAAAATATAGAAAAAAGGAGTCTGTGCACCAATATCTGCCATAAAAGGGCCGAGCCATAACAGATGAGAAGCTATACGACTCAATTCCAGCATAATTACTCTTATATAGCTGGCCCTTTTAGGAACTTGAATATTTCCCAATTGTTCTGGTCCATTTACTGTTATTGCTTCTGTAAACATAGTAGCTAAATAATCCCATCGCGTTACATAAGGTAAATATTGTATAATTGCTCGGTTTTCTGCAATTTTTTCCATTCCCCTGTGTAAATAACCCAATATGGGTTCACAGTCAACAACATCCTCACCATCTAGAGTAACTATTAAGCGAAGAACACCATGCATGGATGGGTGGTGAGGTCCCATATTGACTATCATAAGATCTTTTCCTGTAACTGGTCTCTTCATAAGTTTTTCCTTTATTCGTTCTGGCATGAATTATATTGCTGAAAAAGAAGTTTATCAAAAAAATTAAAGATCTAAAAAATGAACTAATTCACAATTTTGTAATTTAACGGGTTTTTAATTCCCGAATATTCAACTGATTAATTAATTCTTTATAACGTACTCTATTTTTTTTTGACAAATAAGCCAGCAGTCGTTGACGTTTTCCCAGAATTTTTCGTAGACCCCTCTGAGATAAATAATCTTTTCTGTGCAATTCCAAATGTGAAGTAAGTCTTCGTATCTTATTAGTGAAACTGAATACTTGAAATTCAACAGATCCCCTGCTTTCTTCTTTTTTTTCTTGAAATGAAATGAATGCATTTTTTATCATAAAAAGAAATCCTTCCCTTTTTAATATGAATTGAAAGATATGAATTTTACTGATCAGTAATAATAGTGGTAGCTTTTTTGTACAAGGATCTGAATTTAATTATCAACTTCTTAATTCTTAATTTTATAAAAAAGTCTAAATTTAGATCTAAAAAGGAGGATTCTTTTAATTTATTTATAGGTCTGCTCTGATTGGTATCTACGTCATTGATTAAATTAATCGCATGTCTAAAGATTGAATTTAAAACAATCCCCCATATTTGTGCATACAGTTTTTTTCATATACCGTAACTTATATTATATATATAGTAAAAAGGATCTATCATTAATGAATTTTAAATTGCGTATACATATGTATTCTTATCATACTGAAACGATTTCCGTTAGTAGTATTAAACCAATAGCGATTCATACAAGCTAAATCTTCTAATCTAAAATTGGGCCAAAGAAAGGATTTTAATTTAATTAGGTTATTTTTATCCTTATCAAGATCTTTCTTTTTATGCAAAACTGTGGTCGAATTTTGAATATTCTTATCAAATCTTGAATTTATATCCCTCGCATTTTTTTTTTTTAAGTTGAAACAAATTAGAATTCGAAATTCTCTACGTCGTTTAGGGGAGAGAATATTTTCAGGCACAAAGAAATCATAATTATTTTTTTTTCTATTTACAGTTTTGTTTTGATATTTTGTAATGGATTTTTCAAATTTTTTTTTGTTTTTTTTATGAACCAATGAAATACCTATTGTTCTATATATAATAAGTTGTCCGTCATTTTTTACAGACAAACGTACAGGTTCAATAATAAAAATTCCTTTTTTCATTAATTTTGCAAAAGTGAAATTCTTCTCAATCATTAGAATGTCTAGGCTCATCTCCCCTCTTTCAATAGAAGATATCGCTATCTCGTTTGGATTTTTTAGTCTAACCAAGAGACAGTATACTTTTACATTATTGATAATTTTTTGATTAAAAAAACAATTCCATCGCAATTGAAAACGCGAATACCTTGTGAGAAATAATTTGAGTTTCGCTTTTGTATTGCTTTTGTATTGTTTTTTATTTTTACGTTTTTTTATCTTCGATTCCGCATAATTTTCTTCAATATTTTTTTCTTGGTTTGATAGAGCTGATTCAGGATTTCTTTTTTTTTCTTTATCTGATTCAAGCTCTCCTTGACCTGCCGATTCTTCTTCTTCTTTATTTATATTATAAAATCGAAGGGATTTTTTTTCCTTTGATGGTATAAAACCTTTTTTCTTTCGAGCGATCTTTTTATTAACATTTTTCTTTTCATTAAAATTGAAAAGAAGTAATTTAATTGGTATGACCCACGGTTTCTTTTTATATGTACTAGAAAATAATAAAAATTCTGGAAAGAAAAAAAATTCAAAATTTGTTATACGACGATTTAGTATTTCTTCATTTATTCCCATCCAATCAAAAAAGTTTCTTTTTTGATTGGCAAGACCCGTCTTAGTTATTTTATCAACTCTTTGATAATTCTGAACTTTAGTCTTAATATATTTTTTTTTACTCTTGGTATCAATCCAGGGCTCAATATTTAATTTTTTTCTAAACCAAAAGTTTAGAATTCTCCAATCCAAATATTTTCTATGCCGAATTTCCCCCGTACCCCGAATATTATATTTTTCTAGAAAACAAGAGACTAAACAATTATCTAGAGCAATACCTATAGACATGTCAAAAAAGTTTTTTTCTGTAAAATTAATAGATTTGTAGCAAAAAAGATTATATATATAATCTTTTTTTAAATTATGTTTTGGATTTAATAACGCGTCGGCCTCAAAAAATTTTTGTTTTTTGTAATTATCAACTTTATTTTTTTCATATGAATCCTCTTTGGTTAAACTTGGCTTTAGAACTAGAGAGTCTTGGTTTATTTTCTTTTTCCATTTTTGGGTTACTAATCCAGCCCATGCAACCTGAGGTAAATTGTATTGATAATGACTCCGTAACCAGTTTTTCCATTGATTTACTTCGGAATTTAAAAAAGTTTTATCTTTCAATTCAGAATGAAAGATTCCTTGTTCTTGAAAAAAATCCTTTATTTGATTCTTAACAAAAAAGGATGTTATGCATATGTTATATTCAAAAAAAGCCTTTAATTTCGAAAAGTTACTAACTTGGATTTTTGATAATTTGTAAAATACATATGCTTGTGATAAAGAGCATAGGTCATAACTAAAAAATTTTTTTTTTGATATTAAATTTTTTATAGTCGAAATAAAATAAATGGTATTTTTTTTTTTTTTTAAATTTTCTCCAGTTTCTTCATTCTTGTAAATATATTTATCAAGAATTGTTTTTGTTGATTCAAAAAAAAGTTGTGTAGTAATTCTTGGAATATTAATGATACCTATAAAAAAAGCTATAGATAGTTGTTCGATGCAAAATTTTATAAAAAAAATAGATTTACGAATTAATCGGGTATTTTGTCTTTTGAATGTCTGCCAAATTTTTTTTGATGACTTAATTTTTTTATAACCATAACGCGGTTTGTTACAACTATTTGTTAGGTTTTGTTTTTCTTTTGAAATTTCTTCTATTTGATTTCTGATTGTCTTTAGTCTATCAACCAAATTTGTTTTTTTTTTTTCGCTGAGTGAAGAATTTATCCACTCCATGGATTTATTTTGAACAGATAGTTCATGAATCATCTGCTTACTCATTATTGAATCTTTTTTAGTTTCATTTAATTCATATATTTCTCTCAGGCCAAATAATGGAATTAGATTTCGTTTTGAAAGATCTTTTATTTTTCCTTTTATAAAAATAAAGTTTTTGATAATCCAGTTTTTAATTTCTTTTGCGACTTTTAGGAAAATTGTTGCTCTTTCTTTGCAAATCCTTAAAACCAGAAAAGACTTAGTTTTGAATTTTTTGATTCTTTTTTTTAATTCTTTAGAAATAGGTTCAAAAAAATAGGGCTTTGTTTGGGCAGAACCAAACGGTACTTCGGTTTCCAGCCCCCAAACTGTTAAAAAACAAAAATCGTTTTTTTCTACTTTGTCTTTTGTTTTTTTTAGTCGAGCCTTCTGAGATGCTTGAAATTTAGATTTATGCCAAGGTTTAAGATAAAAGGGAAATAGGATTTTTATCTGAATACCATCCGTTAACCAGTTTTTTGGAAATTCTGTTTCGGATAGTTGAACCCCATTATAAGTGCATTTAACATGCATTTCACGTTTCCAATCTTTTAAATCCTCGGACCACTCGGGAATTTGAAATAATAACATACGGACGCTATTTTTAATTATTATCAATAAAGGTAATATAATATATTTTCGAAGAATAGATTGAGTTACTAAGAGAGAACCTCTTATTATTTGAGCAAATAGGAAGCTATCCCAAGTTTCTGCAATTTCTATCCGTCCTTTTTCGTCTTTTTTTGATTCTTCTTCTTCTTTTTTTTCAATTTTTTTTTTCCACATTAAATTTCTTAGAAAATTTTTTTTTAGCCCCCATATATCAAACGAAAAAAAAAAAAGTTTATCTATTCTATCAAAAAAAAGGGGGGAATGTACTTTTGCTTGAAAAAATTCCCAAATAACAGTTTTACGCCTTTGGGAACGCATGGATCCTTTAATTATCCCTCGACGAAAATCAGATTGTTGTGAATAACGGATCAAAGCCATTTCCTTTTTTTGATTAGAAGTTTTATTTTTTTTGAGATTAGTATAAATCTCGTTATGCGGCTCTTTATCAGTAAAAACCACTACACGTTTTGCTTTTCTTGAACGAATTCCAGGCTCCCTTGGTACATTTTCTTCAGTTTCGCCTGCCAATCCTTGCAACTCGCTTTTTAATTTGTATGACCATCGAGGAACTTTTTTCTTGATTTCGTGGAAATCAATCAAATTTTTTATAAGAGTTTGATCGTTG